CTATTATATTCATTATGTAAGGTATGACTATGAAAAGAGGAATAAACCGAGCGACAAGAAAAATACCCGCTGCTACCATCGTAGCAGCATGGATAAGAGCCGAAATGGGGGTAGGTCCCTCCATGGCATCAGGTAACCACACATGAAGGGGAAATTGAGCAGATTTAGCAACTGCACCAGAAAATAATAGGAAGGCACATAAACTAACAAATAAAAAATGAACCTCATTATTAGAAATCAAGTTATTGAATATTTGAAACAAATCACGAAATTCAAAACTACCTGTTGTCCAATAAAGACCTAAAATCCCTAATAATAAACCAAAATCCCCCACACGATTCGTTACAAATGCCTTTTGACAAGCATTCGACGCTATAGGTCGTGTAAACCAAAAACCTATTAATAGATACGAACACATTCCAACCAATTCCCAAAAAATATAAATTTGTACCAAATTAGAACTAGTAACTAATCCCAACATTGAAGTATTGAAAAAAATCATATAAGCACAAAATCTCAAATATCCTTGATCATGAGACATATAATTGTCACTATAAATAAGAACCAAAATCCCAACAGTAGTAATTAATAATGACATAATAGAAGTAAGTGGATCGATCAAGTAGCCAAACTCTAAAGAAAAATCATTATTGATAGTCCAAGACCATACATATTGATAAACATAATTGTTACTTATTTGATGAATAAACAAATAAAATGAAAAAATCATCGCTATACTTAAAAAGAGAACACCAGTAAAAGACCATATACGGCGAAGTTTTTTTGTTGACGTTGGAAAAAGCAATAGTCCCCCTGCTAGTAACATAAGAACTGGAAGTGAAATAAAAGGTATGATCCATGAATATTGATATGTATAGTCCATAAAAAAAGATTTTGTTACTATTTACTAATTTATTATTTCTGATTCACGAACTTTTTTTTTTCTTTTGAAAAGGGTCAGTTAATAACAAATTAAAATATGTAAAAGTTAAATAGAATTTTCTATTCTTAATTATTCTTAATTTTTTCAAATACTTCAAATATTTCCAATCAAGAACTGAAAATTGTTCCCATAATATACTAAAATGCAATTTTTAGTAAAAACTTCTATTTCTTTTTTTGTTCTGACGATATAGAAAATTAAAAATTTGCATTATTATTTTTTACGCATTACAAAACTTTTTATTCATAGAACAAGGTTTATAGAGGAAGGACAAATAATTATACCAAAAATAATTTGTATGAATTGCCTAAACCTCAAAAAATAAGAACTCTTTTTTTTTGAGTTCGTTTATTTAAAATCATTAACCAATTATGTTTTGAACTGAATGGATTTTTTTTCAATTCAAAAAAAAAAAAATTATATATACTAATCCTTTGACATAAATAAATTATAAAAGGATTTACTAAAGGAATTAGTAAAATATGAAATTTTATAAAAAAAAAATATTCTTGACAAAATGAATTACTAGTTTCAGTCAAATTAAAAAATGCAAATTAAGTTCATATAAATAGAGAAGTTGAGTTTTTAAAATTTTCGATCTATTTTATGACATGTATATTCCATTCATATATAAATCGAAGACGGCGAAAATAGACAATGCCAGACCATACCCGAATAGACTCTTTTCTTGTTGTATTCTTTTTTGCAATAATACTATATTAGTATTATACTTTTTGTCTTTCTTTTATGTTTGTTTCTCATAATCTATTTTAATGGATTTTCATAGAATCCTTAGATTATGAAAGGAATCGAATGAAAAGAACAAATCTATAATATATACTATAGTAAATAAATAGTCTAGTAACGAATAATTTTTTTTTAAGCAAAATATGTCTTTCACATCCAACTATAGAAATGAATAACTTATTTTCATTTTAAAATGGCAGTTCCAAAAAAACGCACTTCTATATCAAAAAAACAGATTCGTAAAAATATTTGGAAAAGCAAAGGGTATTGGGCAGCGTTGAAAGCTTTTTCATTAGCAAAATCTCTTTCTACAGGGAATTCAAAAAGTTTTTTTGTGCGAGAAATCAAATAAATAAAAAAAGAAACATTGTAATAATCTGAACCCTTTTAAATCAAAAAAGAGACTAGTTAAATTAAAAAGAATTAATTTTCAAATGATTATTATTTCCTAATGGGATCTATATTGAATTCTTTTTTTTTTTTTTTTAGGGTATGTAAACTCAAAAGAAGTTTGTTTACTAAATTCTAAAAAAAAAACTGATCCTTTTTGAAAAAGAAAAAACTGAACTTCAGAAAGAAAGTTTAAAGAAAAAAGAATAAACAAAGTTTTACCTTTCATTTAAGTTTTAGCATGTTTGTTCTTTCATTTTTGGGATGGGGAAAATAAGAATCCCCATCAACCCTAAACAAAAAGTTTTTTCTTCATTTTTAGTTGATTATATATTTTATTCTATAAATATAGAAAATCTAGTAATAAATTCTTTATTCAAAATGAATAAGTTATTCAAATTATGAAAGTAGTTGATAAAATTGAAAACTTTTTTTTTTTAATTGTCTTAAACTATTATCTCCCTAAATTTATATTACCATATATAATATATCTCTACCCCTACTCCTTTTAACCCAATTTGAAAAGTTTCTTTCTTCTTATCTTAATCTTTTTTTTATCTTCTTTAGGTTTAGGTGGATTTTTTATATAAGGAATCCTATACTAATTTGAAGTGATAAAAAAAAGGATTCCATGCGGAGACTAGAATATTAATCAAAATATCTATAAATTTCGAAAAGATTTATTGAATTGTGGTACAATGGGAATTTTGATAGAAATAATAACTTTATTATTCTATTTTAATATATTATTATATATTTGTTAGATTATATAATCTCTTTCCCCAATACTGAACAATACCTAATTAAATAAGTTTTTAAAATCGTAAGAGAAACTCTTTACACAATAATAACTTTAACAATTAATACAAAGCTATACAAATATTTCGATCAATTTTTTGAGTGTAATACTTAGACATAATGCTAAAATTGTAAGCGATACAAATATACAATTTTTTTTTACTTAAATTTTTTTTATCCAGTTTTTTATTTTCTAAAAAATATTACATTGAATTGATTCTTTCAATCTCGACGATTGAATCAAAATAAGTTATTATGATTTCGAGAAAGCCGCTATGGTGAAATCGGTAGACACGCTGCTCTTAGGAAGCAGTGCTAGAGCATCTCGGTTCGAATCCGAGTAGCGGCATGCCACTTTATATTCAAAATTCAAAATATTTTAAAAGAATAAGGTATTATAAAAGAATAAGGATTATAATATAATGAATTCAGTTCCCGATTTCTATTCTTATAATTGATAGATTTCCCCCCCCCTTTTTTTTTATGATATTTTCAACTGTAGAACATATATTAACTCATATATCCCTTTCAGTCGTTTCAATTGTAATTACAATTCTTTTGATAACTTTATTAGTTGATGAAATTGTAGGACTATATGCTTCCGCAGAAAAAGGAATGATAACTACTTTTTTTTTTATAACTGGATTATTAGTTAGTCGTTGGATTTTTTTGAGCCATTTACCATTAAGTGATTTATCTGAATCATTACTATTTCTTTCATGGAGTTTTTCCATTATTCATATGGTTACATATTTCAAAAAAAATAAAAACTATTTAAGTTTAAGTTCAATAACCATGCCAAGTACTATTTTTACCCAAGGTTTTTCTACTTCAATATTTTTAACTTACATGCATCAATCCGAAATATTAGTCCCGGCTCTTCAATCTCATTGGTTAATGATGCATGTAAGTATGATGGTCTTGGGCTATGCATCTCTTTTATGTGGATCATTATTTTCATTAGCTCTTGTAGTCATTACATTGCAAAAAGTCATAACAATTTTTGGTAAAAACGGTCATTTTTTAAATAAGTCATTTTCCTTGGGTGAGATCCAATACATGAACGACGGAACCAATGTTTTAAAAAACACTTATTTATTTTATTCTAATAATTATTACAAGTCTCAATTGATTCATCAATTAGATCATTGGAGTTCTCGTACTATTAGTATAGGGTTTATCTTTTTAAGCATAGGTATTCTTTCAGGAGCAGTATGGGCTAATGAGGCATGGGGATCATATTGGAATTGGGATCCAAAGGAAACGTGGGCATTTATTACTTGGACCATATTCGCAATTTATTTACATATTAAAACAAATAAGAATTTTGAAAGTGTAAATTCTGCAATTGTGGCCTCTATGGGTTTTCTTATAATTTGGATATGCTATTTTGGGGTCAATTTATTAGGGATAGGGTTACATAGTTATGGTTCATTTACATTAAACATCTAATTGAATTGAAGAAAGGACCTAACGAATCTAAACATAGAACGGTATATATATATATAAGAAAAATTCGTGTAAATCATGGAATGGAGAAAGTGAACCATTTGAATCAAGTAATGTAGTGATTCAAATGGTTCTCAGAAAATCCAAATGTATATGGTTGCAAGTCCAATTCATTTTTTTTTTCACTTATTTTATACAATAAATTCCTTTTTAAATCATTATTATTCCAATATTGTATTGCTGGTTTATTTATTTTTATGAAAGAAAATTATCTATAAAAATAATTAGCTAAAATAGCTTCAACTTTATCAACTGATAGTGATAAAACAAAATCTGGATAAATACCAATACCTATTATTGGTAAAAGGATAGAGATCGAAACAAACAACTCTCGCGGTCCTGAATCAAAAAAAGAAAAATTTTGAACATTAAAAAGTTTGTATCCATAGAACATCTGGCGTAACATGGATAATAAATAAATAGGAGTTAATATCATTCCAATTGCCATTACAAAAAGAATTAATATTTTTGTCATTAAAAGATATTTTTGGCTGGTAATAATTCCAAAAAAGACTATTAGTTCTGCAACAAAACCACTCATTCCCGGTAATGCAAGGGAAGCCATCGAGAAAATACTGAAAGTCGTAAATATTTTAGGAATTGGTATAGCCATTCCTCCCATATCGTCAAGATAAACAAGGCGTATTCTATCATAACCTGTTCCCGCTAAGAAAAAAAGCCCAGTACCAATAAATCCATGAGAAATTATTTGTAAAATAGATCCATTGAGTCCCGCATCGCTTATAGATCCAATTCCTATAATTATGAAACCCATATGAGATACGGAAGAATAAGCTATTCTTTTTTTTAAATTACGTTGACCAGGAGATGTTGAAGCTGCATAGATTATTTGAATTATCCCTACTATGATCAACCAGGGAGAAAATATAGAATGAGCGTAGGGTAATAATTCCATATTGATCCGAACTAATCCATATGCTCCCATTTTTAATAAGATTCCGGCTAGAAGCATACAAGTACTGTAATGTGCCTCTCCATGTGTGTCTGGTAACCATGTATGTAAGGGTATAATCGGTGATTTGACAGCAAAAACAATAAGAAATCCAATATAAAATATTATTTCCAGTGCGACAGGATACGATTGATTAGCTGATGTTTCAAAATTGAATGTTGGTTCATTAGAACCATATAAACCAATACCCAGAACTCCCATTAACAAAAAAATGGAACTCCCGGCAGTGTACAAAATAAATTTTGTAGCTGAATACAAACGTTTCTTTCCTCCCCACATCGATAGAAGTAAATAAACAGGAATTAATTCGAATTCCCACATGAGAAAAAAAAGTAAAAGATCTCGAGAAGAAAATGATCCGATTTGACCGCTATACATAGTTAACATTAGGAAATGGAATAATCGAGAATTCTGCGTAATTGGCCAAGCCGCCAAAGTAGCTAAAGTGGTGATAAACCCCGTCAGTAAAATAGGTCCTATAGAAAGACCATCTATTCCCAATCTCCAGTAAAAATTCAAAAAATGGATCCATTTATAATCCTCTGTCAATTGAATTAATGGATCGTCCAATTCAAAATGATAACAAAATGTATAGGTTATCATAAGGAGTTCTAAAAAGCATATAAATGTAGTATACCACCTAATGACCTTATTTCCTTTATGAGGAAGAAAGAAAAGTAGGGAACCAAAAAATATTGGCAAAACTACAATTATTGTTAACCAAGGAAAATAATTCGTAGTAAAAACAAGATACACTTGGACTAGAACAACTCGTGCTCGAAAAAATATATATTTTTTCGAGCACGAGTTGTTGTCAGTAAAAAAAAATCAAATGTATTCAAGTATGGTTTTCTCGCATGTATCAATAAGCTAGACCCATGCTTCTAGTTGTTTCATGCCATAAATAAACTCGAACACTCAAGAAATCCGTTGGACAAGCGGATTCACATCTCTTACAACCAACACAGTCTTCTGTTCTTGGAGCAGAAGCAATTTGCTTAGCTTTACATCCGTCCCAAGGTATCATTTCTAATACATCTGTGGGGCAAGCTCGGACACATTGAGTACACCCTATACATGTATCATAAATCTTTACTGAATGTGACATTTGGATCTATAAATTTTTGAACATCATCAATTTTCAATCTAGTAATAAAGCTTTAAATTAATCATTATTTAGATACCAGATGAATCAATAATTTATTAGAATTTATCTAATCAATCTAAACTTACTATGAAATTGAATCGTGCGATAAGGCCAAGATACTTTAATTTCTTACGTTTTCGTCATACATTATGTATCCTATTCTACGGATAAACAGATAATTCAACTTGATGAATATCATCATTTATCTGATGAACACTACTTATTTAACAAATTCGATTGATTAATACGAGTTGATTTTCTGTTACGATAAATTGACGAAACAATAGCAGGTCCAATAGCTGCTTCAGCGGCTGCAATAGCTATACCAAAAATGGAGAAAATATTACCTTTTAATTGACGACTATCAAAAAAATCAGAAAATGTTACCAAATTTATATTAACTGCATTTAGGATCAGTTCAAGACACATAAGGGCTCTAACCATGTTTCGGCTTGTGATCAATCCATAGATACCAATACAAAATAAATAGGCACTTACAACAAGTACATGTTCGAGCATCATTGACCAACTCCTTATCAATTTCGATTCATTTCAATATAAGTAACAGTTTTTAAAATTCAATTTGATTGACTAAAAAAAGTACAGAACAAGGGAAATCTATTGGTAATAGATCGAATAAAAAAAAAAGAATTTAGACAGAAACAATTTTCAAAAATATACTTAATTAAAGTGAAAGTAAAGGGTATGGGTGTGATAACCTAGAACAAAGTTTTATTTAGTATTTAGCTTGCAGTTGCTAGTTCTAAAGATTAATTACTGGCGAGCCACGGCAATTGCACCTACCAAAGCAGCTAAAAGAATTATTGAAATGAGTTCAAATGGAAGAAAAAAATCTGTTGATAAATGAATTCCAATTTGTTGACTAGTACTTATCAAATCTTGCTCTAGAATCTGATTTGATCTTGTAGTCCAAATAATCCCATACCATGACGTATCTAGAATAGTATTCATTAGTGAAACAAAAATACTTGTACAAACCAGCAAAGTAACTCCACTTCCAATTGTCCAAAGATTAAAATCTTTGGAATATTCTGAACCCTTCATAAACATCACAGCAAATATGATTAAAACATTTATAGCTCCCACATAAATAAGGAGTTGCGCAGCAGCTACAAAATGGGAGTTTGATAAAATATAAAAAAAAGATATACAAACAAGAACCAGTCCCAATGAAAAAGCAGCATAAATTGAGTTGGTAAGTAATACGACACCCATACTTCCTAATATAAGACCTGATCCCAACAAGACTAAAAGAAAATCATGTATCGGTCCAGGCAAATCCATTATATGTACAATAATAAATAAATAGAAATTTTTTTCATGAACTTATTGACTCGACCAGGAAAAAAAATTGTTGATCAATTCATAATTTAATCTGAAAGGTTGTGAATTAATCTATGTACTTTTATTGGATTCACTTCATTTTTTATATGAAAAAGAGTATTTCGAAATTATGTATTTTGAAATAATTCCAGATATTATTAATATCTTTTTTTTTTTTTTCAATTATTACTATATTTTCAATCCAAAAAAAGCTGCAATTCTGATTAATCAAAAATTTTGATTTTTTGTTAGTGACCAAACAAACACCACGAAAGAAACCTCATTCCTTTAGATTAAAATAGAAATTTAGTAATTTCCAATTAACATTTAATCAAGGGATTTACTTCTTTTTTATTGGAATTTCAGCAGAATTTGAAATTGTTCGAATTGTAGAATCGTCAACTACTGACATTGGTAAACGACCCAAAGCAATTTGATTATAATTCAATTCATGACGATCATAAGTAGAAAGTTCATATTCTTCTGTCATGGATAAACAATTTGTTGGACAATATTCAACGCAGTTACCACAAAATATACAGATTCCGAAATCAATACTGTAATTAAGCAATTGTTTCTTTCGAATATAAGTTTCGAATTTCCAATCAACAACGGGTAGATCTATAGGACATACACGAACACATACTTCACAAGAAATACATTTATCAAATTCAAAATGGATTCGACCGCGGAAACGCTCGGATGTGATTAATTTTTCGTAAGGATATTGAATAGTTACAGGCAAACGATTTGCGTGAGATAAAGTAATCATGAAACTTTGACCAATGTATCTTGCAGCTCGTACTGTTTGTTGACCATAATTCATGAACCCAGTTATCATAGGGAACATATTGTAATATCTATGAATAATTTGATGTTTGTTTCTTTCTCTTGGTTGAGATAAGTCGTGAATATAAAACATTGTATTCCTTTATAGTGAAAAGAGTTCGAAAGAAGTTGTTAATAATAAATTACCGAGAGAAATAGGTAAAAGAAATTTCCATCCAAGATTTAATAATTGATCCATTCTTAGTCTGGGTAAAGTCCATCTTGTTGTTATAGAAATGAACAAGAACAAATAAGTTTTAACTAATGTAATAAAGATACCAATTGTCATTACAAAGAGTCCACCTGCTTTATTTATTTCAAAAAGTGAAGAATTGAATATGTACGGAATAGATATATCCCAACCGCCCAAATAAAGAACTGTTACTAAGAATGAAGATACTAATAGATTTAGATAGGAAGCAACGTAAAATAAACCAAATTTTATACCCGAATATTCCGTTTGATAACCCGCTACTAATTCTTCCTCTGCTTCTGGTAAATCAAAAGGTAATCTTTCACATTCTGCTAAGGAAGAAATTAAAAAAATCATAAACCCTATAGGTTGACGCCACAAATTCCACCCCCAAAAACCATATTTTGATTGAGCTTCAACTATATCAACTGTACTTGAACTGTTAGATAATTATAGTCGCCAATAACATTACTGTTCTCATCGCTATTACAGAACCGTACATGAGATTTTCACTTCATACGGCTCCTGAAAAGATATAAATAAATTTAAGGAGTTGGTCGATATTATTTCTCTTGATATGTATGTTTTGTCGGATAGTATAGTATCAAAATGGATCTATCGTGTATTCCAAAATTAAATCAATGGAATTCTGTCTGTTTTAGTTTTATTTGAATAAAAAAGAAAATAATAAATAAAAAAATGACTTCTGAATTGATCTCATCCTCTTTAAAAATGAAAATTTTTCTTCGTTGAGTAATAACTTAATTCTTCACTAAAATACTTTTTTTAGAAATACAACTAATCCAGCGGTTTTAATTACGAAAACGAAATAACCATTCCATTACCATTAGTTCGTCAATTCTGACACGAATTTTACCTTTATGAATATGAATATGGATATGACAAAGAAAATGAATATTGGAATAGCATGGAGATAAGAAAGAAAAAAAAAAGCTATCTTTTTTTGTACTTGTATTCTTTCTTTTTTTTTTTTTTGTTCCTATTCTTGTTTCTCAGAAAAAAAGGGGGGAACTTATGAAATAAGGGATTATTTCGTTTTGGATAGTCATTTAGTTAATGGGTAGATAGAAGCGTATTCTGAATCGGAATCGTGGGGAGTACTGCCTAATCATTTCTACGAATTTAAAGCCCCAATTAGTATTCTTTTTTTATTATCCATTTTGAAAAAATGTTTCTCTTATTTTGGATAATTTTGAAAATCTCTATTACTAATCCTTTGCATATTTTGGTGTTTCTAACCATCCACTCATTTTTGTTCAATCGCGCGTATTATGGTAATAGATGTATACTAGTACATACAAATAATAGTGAAAATTCACTAGGGTTGATCTTTTTTTTTTGAGTCCGCGTCAAGACGGGATAATTAATTAACCAATCTTGGGATCAAAGTTCTTTTTTTATTATGTTTATTTCCGCTTAACTCTTATACCTAGAAAATGAGACTCAATGTTTTTACTGCGAATTCTTTTTTCTATAAGCTGTTTTATTGCACTCATATAACTATCTAATTTCGTTCTTTAGTTCATTAATATAAATAATGAATAGAAAATTATTCAATTCATTTTAACTCTTAAAAAATAGCAGAAGTTTATGTCTTAACGACTCGCACGTAGAGATATTGATAATACACATAGAGTTAATGGTATTTCATAACTAATTGATTGAGCAGCAGCTCGTAGACCACCTAAAAAAGAATATTTATTATTTGAACCATATCCTGAGATAAGAAGTCCAATAGGAGCAATACTTGAAATGGCAATCCATAAAAAAACACCAATATTGAGATCGGCTAAAACAAGGCGATAACCAAAAGGAATTACTGAATAACTTAGTAGAATTGATATAACTGCTATGGATGGTCCGATACTGAATAAATGAGTATCCCCTCTAGATGGAAGAAGATTTTCTTTTAAAAGCAATTTTGTACCATCTGCTAAAGCTTGAAGAACTCCCAAAGGGCCCGCATATTCAGGTCCAATACGTTGTTGTATCCCTGCGGATATTTCTCTTTCTAACCATACAATTACTAGTACACCTATTGTGATTCCGAATATAGGAGTAAAAATAGGGACAAGCACCCATATAATTTCATAGACCTCTTTTAAGGATTCCAATCTTGAAAAAGAATTGATATCTTGTACATTTGTTGTATTAATTATCATTTTAACGGTCAACTTCTCCCATAATGATATCTATGCTACCTAGTATTGTCATAATATCGGCCAATTTCATTCTTTTAACTAACTGAGGAAGAATTTGCAAATTGATAAAACCTGGTGGTCGAATTTTCCATCTCCAAGGAAAACTACCCTGATCCCCTATCAGAAAAATGCCCAATTCCCCTTTTGGAGCTTCGACTCTCACATAAAGTTCTTGTTTCGGCAACTCAAAAGTAGGCGAAGGTTTTTTACTAATGAATCTATATTCAAAATCATTCCATTCCGGATACCTTTCTCTAGCAAAACATCGGCTTTCTAAATTTTCATAAGGTCCTCCTGGAATTTTTTCCAAAGCCTGTTGAATCATTTTTACGGATTCCGTCATTTCACCAAGTCTAACTAAATAACGAGCTAATGAATCTCCTTCTTTTTGCCATTGAACTTCCCAATCAAATTCGTCATAACACTCATAATGATCAATTTTACGAAGATCCCATTGTATTCCTGAAGCTCGCAGCATTGGTCCTGATAAACCCCAATTTATTACTTCTTCTCCACTAATAATGCCTACGCCCTCAACTCGTTCTAAAAAAATAGGATTTTTTGTAATAAGTTTTTGATATTCAACAACTTCTGTCAAAAAATAATCGCAGAAATCCAAACATTTATCTATCCAGCCATGAGGTAGATCAGCTGTGACTCCCCCGATACGAAAAAAATTATGCATCATTCTCATTCCGGTGGCAGCTTCGAATAGATCATAGACAAATTCTCTTTCTCTGAAAATATAGAAGAAAGGAGTCTGTGCGCCAATATCGGCCATAAAAGGGCCAAGCCATAACAGATGAGAAGCTATACGACTTAACTCCAACATAATAACTCTGATATAGCTGGCTCTTTTAGGTACTTGAATATTTACCAACTGTTCTGGTCCATTTATGGTTATTGCTTCTGTGAACATAGTAGCTAAATAATCCCAACGTGTTACATAAGGTAGATATTGTATAATTGTTCGGTTTTCCGCAATTTTTTCCATTCCTCTATGTAAATAACCCAATATGGGTTCACAGTCAATAACGTCTTCACCGTCTAAAGTGACGATGAGTCGAAGAACACCGTGCATTGATGGGTGGTGTGGGCCCATATTGACTAGCATGAGGTCTTTTCTTGTAGCTGGTCCAGTCATAAGTTTTTCCTCGATTCCTTTTTCCATGAATTGCCGAAAACACAAATAAGTTAATTCAAATTGAATAGTTAACAAAATTCAATATCTAATAAATCAAATAATTAAAAATTACTTTTTTAATTAACGAGTTTTTGACTCCCGAATATCCAATTGCTTAATTAATTCTTTATAATGTATTCTATTTTTCTTTGACAAATAACACAGTAACCCTTGGCGTTTTCCCAGAATTTTACGTAGACCTCTTTGAGATAAATAGTCTTTTTTGTGCAATTCCAAATGTGAAGTAAGTCTTCGTATCTTATTCGTGAAACTTAATACTTGAAATTCAACAGACCCCCTTTTTTCTTTTTTTTCTTCTTTCGAAATAACTGAGATCAATGTGTTTTTTATCATAAAAAAAATTCCTTATAGTTTTAGATATTATATATATTTATTGATGAGTAATAATATACAATTAGCGTTGTCACTGATTTAAATTTTGTTTTGTATTTCAACAAATTTCTATTTTTCTTTTTTTGTCAAATAAAATACATTATTAATTAATACTCAATCCCTTTGTGAAAATGGAATTAGGATATAAAAAGGATGGTATATTTTTACACACACAAAAAACAGTTAAACTTAAAATAAAAATTTCAATAATAAAATTTTATTGATTCATTTGTACATTTACATTGAATTAAATTCATATTATGTATCAAAACGTAAGATAACGGAGATGCTTATTTTTTTCTTCAGATACTAAATATAGTACACATATTGTCAAAATGTCGCATTAACGAATTTGCAATTGTAGATACATATATATTCTTACCATACTAAAACGACTGCCATTATTTGTATCAAACCAATAACGATTCATACAAGCTAAATCTTCTAATCGATAATTGGGCCAAAGAAAGAGTTTGAATTTAATTAGTTTATTATTATATCTATCAAGATGTTTACTTTTATCTAAAACGTGAATATGGTTTTTGACTCTATTTGGATTATAAAATACTTTATTTCTATGGATATTTTTTTCATTCTTAGAATTGAAACAACTTAGAATTCTAAACTCTCTACAAACTCTAGAGGATAAAATATTTTCAGGAACAAGGAAATCATCATTTTTTTTATATCTATTTTCAGTCCTTTTTTGATGTATTGCAATGGGTTCATGAAAACTTTTCTTATCCCCGTAGCTTTTTTCTTGGTTTCTTTGAAATTTATTCTTATGAACTAATGAAAGACCTATAGTTTGATACATAATAAATTGTCCATCGTTTTTTACCGATAGACGAACTGGTTCGATAGTCAATATTCCCTTTTTGATCAATTTTGGAAGAGTTAAATCCTTCTGAATTATAAGAATATCCAGACGAATTTCTCCCCTTTGAAGAGAGGATATCGTAATTTCTCTTGGGTTTATTAGTCTAAGCAGGAGACAATATACGTTTATGTTATTCATCATTCTTTGAGTTAAGGAATTATTCCATTTTAATTGAAAACACAAATATCTTTTTAGTAAGAAATCAAGTTCTACTTCCGTATTTTTCTTGTAGTGCTTTTTATTTTTACGTTTTTTCAGATCTGCTTCTGCATACTCTTCTTGAACATATTTTTCTTGGTTTGACATAATTGAGTCAAGATCCTCTTGGGCCACGGATTCTTTTTCGACTTGATTTGTTTTTTTTTCAAATTCAAGAGTTTGTTCATTTGATGATATAAAAATATATTTTTTTTTCTTTCCAATGAGATTTTTACTAAAAGTATCATTTACATTCCAATTAGAAAAAATGAATTGAATTGGTATGATCCACGGGTTAACCCTATATGCATTATAAAGTTTTACAATTTCTGGGAAGAACCAAAATTCAAAATTCGATATGGAACAACTTACTATTTCTTCATTCATTCCCATCCAATCAAAAAAAACGTTTTTATCCATTTTATCGAAAATTTTATAATTATAAACCCCAGGTTTAGTATTTTTATTACTGTTGGTACCCGCCTGAATATTGATCCAGGACGATATTGAGGCCTTCTTTTTAAGACAAAAATGTAGAATTCCACAAGAAAAAAATTTTCTATCCGAATTTTTATTAATAGGTATAATATTATCTTCTACTAGATAATTATTGATAGGGATACATTCTAGCATATCAAATAATTTTTTTTGATCGTTATTGTAAATAGAATAATTTTTTTTCTTATTATTTACTTGTACTGGTAATGCATAAATATATGAATCTTTTTTCTCTTCGTAATTAATAGATTGATATGATAAGAGATTATATATATATTCTTTTTTAAAATTCTCTTTTTGATTGGGTAATGCGTAGTATGTTTCAAAATAATTTTTTTTTTTATACTGAATTAAGCGCTTTTTTTCATAAGAATCACATTTTGTTAAAGACGTATTTTTGAACATACGACCTCCATTGACTCTATTTCTAAATTTTTTTGGTATTAATCTGGCCCATTTAATCGGATAAAAATCGTATTCATAATGACCTTGTAACCAGTTTTTCCATTGATTCATTCCAGGATTTTTAAAATTCTTTTGTTTAGATTCGGAATGAAATAGTCTTTGGACTTCAACAAAATAATCTTTTATTTCATTCTTAAGAAAAATAGATGTTCCGTGATATTGCAAGATGGATCGTAACTTAGATAAGTTAATAACTTCGGTTTGTGATAATTTGTAAAATACATATGCTTGAGACAAATATGATAAATCAAAAAAAAGATTTGTATTCTTATTTTTAATATAAAAAACGGATTTATTTATAGTTTCAATAAAGTGAGTTCTATTTTGATTTGTTTTATCAATTATTTTTTGATTTTCTTCATTATTGGAAATGTATTTTTTTATTTTTTTTTTTATGGATTCAATCAAAAGTTGTGCATTAATTCTGGGGATATTAATCATCCCTAAAAAGATATATATATATATCTTTTTATTCAAAACTTTGATAAAGTGGTGGAATTTACGAATTAATTCAAGATTTCTTTTTTTTAAAATTTTCCATTTTATGTTGGCTGATTGTAATCTTTTATGATCAGAACTTATTTTGTTAGGACTAATATTTTTCTTTGAAGTTCTAAACTCTTTTTTTTTTTCTTTTATAATTGTGTCTGTTTTATTTATTAATGTGTTTGTTATATCAATCAGATCTTTCATTTTTTGTTCTCTCAATGAATCCTTTGTCCAATCAATAGATCGAAAAGGAATGGACAATTCATCAATTATTTGATTACTAATTCTCAATTTTTTTTCTTTTTTAGCTTCATTCGACAGGTAAATTGGTATTTCTCTATTTATCCGTTTTTTATTGAAATTCGTTATTTTGGAGAATTGTTTTAGTAGTTCTTTTAGAAAAAGCAAGTTTGTTCTTGCTTTAAAAAATTTAAGAATTTTAAAACGCTTCTTTTTCCATTTTTTCATTTTTTTTTTAAGTTCTTGAAAAATGGGTTCAAAAAAGAAAAGTCGTTTTCGGGGAGAACAAAAAGGTAATTCAACTTCCATTCCCAAAACTGTTAAAAAACAAAATTTTGTTTGTTGTCGTTGTTCTTTTTTTTTCGTTGATGTTTTTTTAGGAAATTGTAGTTTAGATCGGTGCCAAGGTTTAAGACGAAAAGGAAATAAGATCTTTATCTGAATACCCTCTGTTAACCAGTTTTTCGGAAATTCTTTTTCTGATACTGGAACACCATTATAGGTACATTTAATATGCATCTCTTTATTCCAATCTTTGAAATCCTCAGACCATTCGGGAAATTCAAATAATAATATACGGATAAGATTTTTTGTTATTATCAATGAAGGTATGACAATATATTTTCGAATAATTGATTGAGTTATTAAGAAAGAACTTCTTGTTACTTGAGCAAACAGAATACTATCCCAGCTTTCTGCTATTTCTATACGTGTTTTTTCCTTTCTTTTTCTACTTTCCCATTTTTCTCTTATGTTCTCTTCTTTTTTCTCAGTTTCTCGTGTATTTTCCTTTGTATAATCTAATATTTTGAATTCGGTCTTTTTCGGTATCCACTTTTTTAAAAAAATTTGCATCAGGTTGAGGAGATCAAAAGAAAAAAAAAAAGGTTTGCCTATTCTGTCAAAAAAAAGGGGTGAATGTACGGTTCCTTGAAAAAGTTTCAAAACAATTGTTTTACGTCTTTGAGGGCGCATAGAACCTTTGATTATGTCTCGATCAAAATCGGATTCTTGTGAATAATCTATCAAAGCCACTTCATCTACTTGATCATAATCAGGGTTATCAGTATTTTTCGTATTAATATAAGTATCTCCATTTGCTAGGTTATCATTAAAAAGTACTACACGTTTGCCTTCTCTTGAAAGAATATCATAATCCTCCACTATACTTTCTTCGGATTCGTCGTCCTGGTGTTCTAAATTGTCAATTAATTTATATGACTCTCGAGGAACTATTTTACAAATTTCTTTTGATAACAATTTTTTTTTAACTACATGGATTTGCTCTTCTTTTTTAGAATAATTACTATTCAGAATTATATTATGAATTTGATTTATCAAAATTTTAGCTCTATCCCTTTTTCTCAACGTTCCATTTATCGTTGAGAGTGAAAAAATTATTTTTATTTTTCTTCTATAGTATCCGTTTAAAAAAGGATCATATGCTTTTGGTAAATATTTTTTTTTTGTTTTATCATTACAGAATCGAATCCTTTTTTCAAGTATATCTTCAATAAGAGTTCCTTTATCTAGTATTTGAACTCTATTTATCAATTTTTGATTTAAATTGTTTCTTTTGTGTTCATTGATAGAACTCAAATGATAATGATTATACAATTGATCAGAAGAGAGTTTTTGTATTGTGAACAGAGATATCTTTCTTTGTATCATTTCCATAAAAATAGAAACACTAGGTGGATATGTAAAAGATATTCTTTCTTTTCCGTCACTTTTACATGTATAAAAAAAATATTGTGACATTTCATTTCTTACCGCATTTTCCAAATGATCATTTTTTATATATCGCAATGGACGATTCCATCGTTTATAGTCGAAAAGAATAGTCACAAGAGGTTTTTCAAACCAGAAGAGATTTTTTTTTTCTTTTTTATCTATTTCGAACTTAGAATTTTCTTGATTCCCATCCGGAGGATAAGAAGTTTCATAAACAGGTCTTTTTTTCTTTTTATATCGTGTCCTTTTAAAGTGTAATTCATCCTTTGTTTTTTCCTTTCCATTCACTCGGATCTCTTCCCTTTCATCGATTTTGTCCGGATCCT